AATAAGGTGCCTGAACGAAAAGGATTATTTTGATAGAATAAATTATGTAATATTATACTCTTATTATGTTGGCAGAATTAAACTGTATTTTAATATCAAAAATTAATGTTCTTCATGAACTACAACATATAAAAGATAAGCTAAAAATTAAGCTAATGGGTTCATACCTCATTTATGGAAAATTATCCTCTTTTTAATTAAAAAAAATTCCTCTTATATAGTGTTTGTGGCATTCTTATTTTTTGGTATTGTGTTATCGATTTCTTCTAACAATTGGCTGGGTTGTTGAATGGGGATTGAGATGAATATGGTGTCATTTTTGCCTTTTATAATGAATAAAATAAGAGTTTATTCGTCTGAATCAATAATTAAATATTTTATTATTCAAAGAATGGGTTCAAGACTATTATTTCTATTTGTTGTTATTTTAGGGATATCATTTCAAATAAAATATTTTATTATAGTTAGTTTAATAATTAAAATTGGATGTCCTCCATTTCATTATTGGTATGTTTCAGTAATTGATGGGTTATCTTGGTTAGTATCTTTTTTAATTATAACCGTGCAAAGGATTATTCCCATTATTCTATTAAGCTATTTAGATATGAGATTGATTCTATTTATTGTTTTATCATGTTTTTGGGGTTCATTAGGAGGACTATGTTATTCATCAATTCGAAAAATTTTAGCATATTCATCAATTTACAATTTAAGTTGAATTTTTAGAGGGGTTATACTGATAAATTATATATGGCTGGTATATTTTTTAATTTATTCCCTTTCTTTATTTTTGACTTGCTACCTGTTTTGGACTAATAATATGAATTATTTAAATCAGATTTTTATTTTATTTAACAATAAAATTACATCATTAATGTTGATAGTTATTTTTATATCAATAGGTGGATTACCACCATTTTTGGGATTTTTCCCAAAATTTATGATGATTTATTGTCTTTTAATTAATAAAATGTATTTTTTATGTTTAATTTTAGTAATAACTGCTTTATTAGTGTTATTCTATTATTTACGAGTTGTGATAACAGGGCTAATGATAAATAATGTATCTTTAAAATTATCAATTTTTAAATTGAACAATACATTTTTTATAGTGAATTTTTTATTGATTGGATTAATAACTGTAACCTTATTTAATATTATGGGTTAATAAGGTTTTAAGTTAATTAAAACTATTATCCTTCAAAGTTAAAAATATAACTTTTTGTAAGCCTTAGATTTATTTTTATCACCTTTAAATTTGCAATTTAATATTATTATTAAATACAAGACCGAAAAATGAAAAAAAAAGAATTAAGAAAGAAAAGGATTATTGAGAGGAAAAATATCCATAAATAAATTTACAGTTTATTACCTAATTCAGTCATCTCAATTGGGAATAAATTAATGTTTAGTTATGAATAAGTGATTTTTCTCAACTAATCATAAAAATATTGGAACGTTATATTTCATTTTCGGGATTTGATCAGGGATAGTAGGTACAACTTTAAGAGTTCTTATTCGTGTTGAATTAGGTATTCCTGGGTCTTTTATTGGAGATGATCAAATTTATAATGTGATTGTTACTGCTCATGCTTTCGTTATAATTTTTTTTATAGTAATACCAGTTATAATTGGAGGATTTGGGAATTGATTGGTTCCTTTAATAATTGGTGCTCCTGATATAGCCTTTCCTCGAATAAACAATATAAGTTTTTGATTATTACCACCCTCATTAACATTATTATTGATTGGTAGAATAGTTGACAGAGGGGCAGGAACCGGTTGAACAGTTTATCCTCCGTTGTCAAGAGGTATCGCACACTCAGGGTCTTGTGTTGATTTAACTATTTTCTCTTTGCATTTAGCCGGAGCTAGCTCGATTTTGGGTGCAGTTAATTTTATTAGAACAATTTTTAATATACGTTCAGCAGGAATATATATAGATCGACTACCTCTATTTGTATGGGCAGTTTTAATTACTGCTTTTTTATTACTGCTTTCATTACCAGTTTTAGCTGGAGCAATTACAATATTATTAACTGACCGAAATTTAAATACTTCTTTTTTTGATCCTTCAGGTGGAGGAGATCCAATTTTATATCAGCATTTATTTTGATTTTTTGGACACCCCGAAGTGTATATTTTAATTTTGCCTGGATTTGGATTAATTTCTCACATTATTACTCAAGAGAGAGGAAAAATTGAATCATTTGGATCATTAGGAATGATTTATGCTATAATATCAATTGGTATTTTAGGATTTGTTGTTTGAGCACATCATATATTTACGGTTGGAATGGATGTTGATACACGAGCTTATTTTACTTCTGCCACAATAATTATTGCCGTTCCGACTGGAATTAAAGTTTTTAGATGGTTAGCAACTTTAAGAGGAGTTAAAATCAAGATGAGACCTTCAATTTTGTGGGCAGTGGGTTTTGTCTTTCTTTTTACTATTGGTGGATTGACTGGAGTGATTTTGGCCAATTCGTCAATTGATATTGTATTACATGATACATACTATGTTGTAGCTCATTTTCATTATGTGTTATCAATAGGTGCAGTGTTTGCAATCTTGGGGAGATTTATTCATTGATATCCTTTATTTACAGGACTATCATTAAATTCTAATTGATTAAAAATTCATTTTTTGATTATATTTATTGGGGTAAATTTAACCTTCTTTCCTCAACATTTTTTAGGACTGAGAGGCATGCCACGTCGATATTCAGATTATCCCGATGCATTTATATCATGAAATATTATGTCTTCTATTGGAAGAAGAATTTCATTTATTGGAATTTTATTTTTATTATTTATTATTTGGGAAAGATTTATTTCACATCGATTAATTTTATGTTCGATTAATATAAATTCTTCTATTGAATGATTACAAAAACTTCCTCCGTCTGAGCACTCGTATAATGAGATTCCATTATTAGTTCAATTCTAATATGGCAGATGAAGTGCAATGAATTTAAGATTCATGTATAAAATAATTTTTGTTAGAAATTTCTAATTGATCTTATGTTAATATACAAGATGCTACATCTCCATTAATAGAACAATTAATATTTTTTCATGATCATACTTTAATTATTTTAATTATTATTACCTCAATTGTTACTTATATAATGACATTTATTATATTTAATAATATTGTTAATCGACTTTTATTAGAAGGACAGTTAATTGAGTTTTTTTGAACACTTCTTCCAGCTTTAACTTTAATTTTTATTGCATTTCCATCTTTACGATTATTATATTTATTGGATGAAATTAATAAACCTTTATTAACTTTAAAAATTATTGGTCATCAATGATATTGATCATATGAATATTCAGATTTTCTAAATATTGAATTTGATTCTTACATAAAACCTCAAAATGAAATATTAATTAGAGAATTTCGCTTATTGGAAGTGGATAATCGAACAGTCTTACCTTTTAATACTCAAATTCGATTATTAATTTCATCGTTTGATGTTATTCATTCTTGAGCTATACCATCCATGAGAATTAAAGTAGATGCTGTACCTGGTCGATTAAATCAAGCAAGAATATTTATAAATCGTCCTGGGATATCATTTGGTCAATGTTCTGAAATTTGTGGAGCAAATCATAGATTTATACCTATTGTTATTGAAAGAGTTGATGTAAATTGTTTTATTAATTGATTAATAAATTACTACATTAAGTGACTGAAAGTAAGTAATGGTCTCTTAAACCAATTTATAGTAACTAACGATTACTTTTAATGACGAAAAGTTAGTTTATTATAAAACATTAATCTGTCAGATTCAAAAAACTAGAATAGTATTTTTCTATTCCACAAATGTCCCCAATACATTGATGTTTTTTGTTTTTCTTTTTTTTATTAGTTATTATTTTAATTATAGCTTTTATTTATTTTTCTTTAATAAAAATTCCAAAAATAGATTTAATTAACAATTCTAATAATTTATATAATTGATCATGATAACAAATTTATTTTCAACTTTTGACCCATCAACAGGATTATTTTCATTAAATTGATTAAGTTCATTAATTTTATTATTATTTATGCCTATGAGATTTTGATATATTCCTAGTCGTTATATAATTTTTATTAGTAAAATTTTAAATACAATAAGTTTTGAATTAAATTTATTAATAAATTCAAGATCTCTTGGTAGATCATTATTATTTTGTTCCTTGTTTATTTTCATTTTATTCAATAATTTTCTTGGATTGTTCCCTTATATTTTCACCAGATCAAGACATCTAGTGTTTTCTCTCAGTTTGTCTCTTCCTCTCTGGTTGACTTTTGTTTTATTTGGATTTTTAAATAATACAAATCATATATTTTGTCATTTAGTTCCAATAGGAACTCCAACAATTTTAATACCTTTTATAGTATGTATTGAAACTGTTAGAAATTTAATTCGACCAGGATCTTTGGCTGTTCGTTTAACAGCAAATATAATTGCCGGTCATTTACTAATAACATTATTAGGGAAAAGATCAATTAATTCAGAAATTTACATGAATATAATTATTTTAATTCAAATATTATTGATATTATTTGAATCAGCAGTTTGCGTAATTCAATCTTATGTTTTTACAGTTTTAAGAACTTTATATTATAGAGAAGTATCATAATGAATAATCATCCATATCATTTAGTTGATTGTAGACCATGACCTTTAACGGGTTCAATTGGAGCTTTAACTTTTGTTTCTGGCATAGTAAAAATATTTCATATACAAAGTTTTATTTTACTATTTTTTGGATTCTTAATTTTGATTTTAACTATAATTCAATGATGACGTGATATTTCACGTGAAGGAACATTCCTAGGATTTCACACAATAGTTGTAGTGAAAGGTTTAAAATTAGGAATAATTTTATTTATTGTATCAGAAATTTTCTTTTTTATTTCTTTTTTTTGAGGATTTTTTCATAGAAGATTAAGACCTGTTATAGAAATCGGAATAAGTTGACCTCCTTCAGGAATTGTGCCTTTTAATCCAATACAAATTCCTTTATTAAATACTATAATTTTATTGTGTTCCGGAGTAACGATTACATGGGCCCATCATTCTATAATAGAAAGAAACCATGATGAATCTGTTTATGGTATTATATTAACTTTAATATTGGGAACATATTTTTCTATTCTTCAAGTATACGAATATTTTGAATCATCATTTTGTATTTCAGATTCTGTGTATGGATCGACATTTTTTGTATCAACAGGATTTCATGGAATCCATGTTATTATTGGAAGAACATTTATTATGATTTGTTTATTACGTCAATTAAAATTTCATTTTTCTAGAATTCATCATTTTGGTTTTGAAGCAGCAGCTTGATACTGACATTTTGTTGATATTGTTTGATTATTTTTATATGTGTCGATTTATTGATGAGGTAGATAAATATTCTATTAGTATATAAGTATATTTAACTTCCAATTAAAAGGATTAATTTTTAAGTAGAATAATTTTTAATGTTGTGATTTATTGTATTATGATATTATTAATCTTATTTACTTTAATAATTTTTTTATATTCTGTATCAATCAAATCAATCATTGATCGTGAAAAATCATCTCCATTTGAGTGTGGGTTTGATCCTTTTGAGTCATCCCGAATTCCTTTTTCAAGACACTTTTTTATAATTGCAGTTATTTTTCTTATTTTTGATGTTGAATTAGTAATTATTATGCCTATAACTATTGTAATAACAACTATTAATATTATTGAGATTTATTTAGTGATATTGTTATTTTTATTATTTTTAATATTGGGTCTATATCATGAATGAAAAAATAATATATTAAATTGAGTTCAATAGGAATGTATTTAAATATAATTATTGAATTGCAATCAATAGGTGCTTAAATGTTAGCCATTCTTGAAAACAATGAAGTAATAAATACATTTAGTTTCGACCTAAAAAAAGAATTTTTGATTCCCTTGTTTATTAATTGAAGCCAAAAGTAAGGCACTTTATTGTTAATAAAGTTATTGAATATTTTATTTCCAATTAAAGGGATATAAGATATAAGAGCAGCTGCTAACTAGCTTTTAAAGCGGTTAAACTCCGTTTTTTCCTTATTTATAAAGTTTATAAAACATTTCATTTTCATTGAAAAGAGAGGAAAAGCCTTATAAATATTTAAAAATATTTATTACCTTAATATCTTCAATATTATGCTCTTATACTTAAGCTATTTAAATATAAAATAATTAAAAATCAAACAATAAATGTTATTATCTGAATCTTGAAATTATTTTTTCTTATATTAATATTAAATATTATGATTAGTTTTATTAACTCAATCGTACCTTGAGGTCCTATTTTTTCTCCCCATCCTAAATCAATTGATTTTTGAAGTATAAATGAATTCTTTAAAATAAAAAATTGAGTGTGAAAAGTTGATAATTGTTTTAAAAATCATATAGAATTTAAAAATTCTCTTGTAAATTTTTTTACTGTGGATGAAAACATAGATATTTCATATCCAATTAATAATCCTGAGAAAGATAAAACTATTGCCATTATCTTCCCTTCAATGGGAAGAATGATTCTTGCAGGATTGTTAAACATGATTCATCTAAATATAGATCCTGACAAAATTGAATAAATAGACAAAACTATAATTCTTTTTAGTATATTATTAAATAATTCATTTTGTGAACTAAAATTATAATAACTAAAATTTATATTTATTGAAAAATATGTCAATCGGGCAGAATAAGAGGATGTTAATCCAATTCCAATATATATTAATAATAAAATTAATGAATTAATATTTCTAAAACATATTATTTCTATAATTAAATCTTTTGAATAAAATCCTCTTATAAAGGGCATTCCACATAGTGATAAATTAGCAATATTTATAAACATTCTAGTTATTGGCATATTATAAGTTATACAGCCTATTATACGAATATCTTGATTATTTATTAATCTATGAATCAATACTCCAGCACATAAAAAAAGCGATGCTTTGAATAAAGCATGAATAATAAGATGAAAAAAAGATAATATTGGATAACCAAATATTAAAATTGATATTATAATTCCTAATTGTCTTAAAGTTGATAATGCAATAATTTTTTTTAAGTCAAATTCAAAATTTGCAGCTAATCCTGCCATAATTATTGTTAATACTGACAATATTAAAAATATTTGAATTAAGTTAAATGATATAATTAAGTTTCTGAATCGAATAATTAAATATACCCCTGCAGTAACTAACGTTGATGAATGAACAAGAGCTGATACCGGAGTTGGAGCAGCTATAGCTGCGGGAAGTCATGAGGAAAATGGAATTTGAGCTCTTTTTGTAAATCCTGCAATAATAATTAATGTAATTATTGGTCTTGTCATTATTTTATTGATAAAAGATATAAAATTTCAAGACCCAAAATTTATTATTCACGCGATTAATAAGAGAATTATAACATCCCCAATTCGATTTATTAATGCCGTTAATATTCCAGCATTTCTAGAATTTAAATTTTGATAATAGATAACTAAACAATATGATACTAAACCCAGTCCATCTCATCCAATGAGAATACTCACTATGTTGGGTCTAATGATTAATAATATTATCGATAATACAAATATTATAATAATATAAATAAATCGATTAATATTTTTGTCACTTATTATATATACACCTCTGTATAATATAACTATTGATGAAATAAATATAACAGTTGAAAGAAATAAAGTTGATATGAAATCAAAAATTAATGTTATGTAAATATTGCATGAATTGATCGTAAAAATTATTCATTCCATTATAACTGCATGATCAAAAATAATTATATTTATTGATAAGATTAATATTATTAATCTTATAATTAATAAAATTAAGAAAATATATATATTAAGTTTATTTTTAGTAATGATCCAATATATATTTATATTTTTAAATCCACAATTTAATGTTTTATTTTAAACTAATTGAATTATATTAACAATGTTAATTTCAAGATAATTAAATTTAATGGAACTCAATGTATCATAATTAAAAAAAATTCACGCACATTTCCAGAATTAAAGGAATAACAGCCCGAGAAGATTATCCCGTGCTGAGTGTGAGAGTATAAATATAAACTATAGCAAGCTGATAAAAATGAAGATAATGACAAGAAAATCATACATAATGAATTTCAAGACATTAATCTATTCAAAATTATAATTTCTCCTGCTAGGCTAATTGTTGGAGGACATGAAATATTTCTAGAAGATATTAAAAATCATATAAGAGTTATTGAAGGTATAAATCTTAATATTCCCTTATTAATTAAGATTCTACGTCTTCCTGAACGTTCATAAGAAATATTTGCCAAACAAAATAAAGCAGATGAACATAAACCATGTCCAATTATTATAAAATATGCTCCGACTATGCCCCACATATTTATTGTCATAATTCCTCCAATAACTAATCTTATATGAGCTACAGAGGAATATGCAATTATAGATTTTATATCGATTTGTATTATACAAGACAATCTAATTATGATTCCTCCCATTAATGAAATGGAAATTCAAATAAATCTATAATTAGCAAACATTATTGGCATGATATATATTACACGAATTAAACCATAGGTTCCCAATTTTAAAAGAATTCCAGCTAAAATTATAGAACCAGAAACAGGTGCTTCAACATGAGCTTTTGGTAATCAAAAATGAAATATGAATAATGGAACTTTAACTATAAACGCTAGTGTTATTCCTAAATAAATAAACTTATTATTTGATCTTATTAACATTATAACATTATTTATATTAATTCTATATATATATATGATTGAAATTAATATAGGGAAAGAGGCAAATAAAGTATAAAATAACAAATAATATCTAGCACTTACTCGTTCAGGTTGATATCCTCATCCTATAATAATAATCATAGTGGGGATTAAACTAGTTTCAAAAAAAATATAAAATATTATAATATTATATGAACAAAATGATAAAATTAATAATGTTATTAATAATAATACTATAAATAAAAATAAATTTATATTATTATATTTATATAAAGGACTAGAATTAATTATTAAAAAAGTAATCCAGACTGTAAGAATAATTAACCCATATGAGATATTATCTATATATATGTTATATCTTAATACAACTAAATCTTTTCTGGAGAATAAAATGATAAATAGTATTAGAAGAATTAATATATTTCTCAATAATCATATGTTAAACAATAAAGGGATCATAAATAATGAAAATAAAATTAACTTTAACATGTTTTTAAAGATATTGATAATAATTGATCATTACCATGTGATCGAATTAAATTAATTAATCTTGACAATCCTACAACTCCTTCACAAACACTAAATGTTAATAAAATTATTAATATGTATATATCATTTAATTCAATTGATAAAAATACAGAAAATATACAAAATAATCTTAAAATTATTAATTCTAGTCTTAATAAACTTATTATAACATGTTTTCGATTTAAACATAAGGAAGCAGTGCCCGATACAAATATAATTAAATATAATAAAGATAATGATAAATTCATTTGTTTTAATAGTTTAAAAAAAATTTAGATCTTGTAAATCTAAGATAAATTAATAATTTTAAAGCTTCAGAAGAGAGTAAAAAATCATTTTAAGCACCCAAAACTTACATTTTTATTAAATTATCTTCTGTATGAAAATTATAATATCAATTACAATTTTATTATCAATAAATTTTATTTTTATGAAACATCCGTTATCAATAGGATCTATTTTATTAATACAAACAATATTTGCCAGAATTATCTGTATATTTTATATAAATTCTTATTTTTTTTCTTATATTTTATTTCTTATTTTTATTGGAGGAATATTAATTTTGTTTATATATATATCAAGAATTGCCTCAAATGAAAAATTTTATTTCTCAATAAAATTATTAATTTTAAATATGATTATTTGAATTTTAATTATAGCTTTAAATATTATTAGATTTAAAATAGATAATGTAAATAAATTATTAGAGATAAATAATTTATTTGATAGATTTATAATTAAAAAATTGTATATATTTCCATCAGGAATAATAACTATCTTGATAGTTATTTATCTTTTATTCACATTGATTGTTGTTGTAAATATTGTTAGAATTAAATTATCTCCTTTACGAAGAAAATTTTAAAATGTTAAATATCATTCGACGCAATCATCCTTTAATTAAAATAATAAATAACTCATTAATTGATTTACCAGCAGCTACAAATTTATCATATTGATGAAATTATGGATCGTTATTAGGAATATGTTTGGTTATTCAAATTTTAACTGGGTTATTCTTATCAATACATTATAATGCAGATGTAGTAAATGCATTTAATAGATTAAGACATATTTGTCGCGACATTAATTATGGATGAACATTACGAATTTCACATGCGAATGGAGCTTCATTATTTTTTATCTGTGCTTATTTACATGTTGGACGAGGATTATATTATGGTTCATATAAAAATCTTGAAACTTGGACTGTGGGGGTGATAATTTTATTAATTTTAATGGCTACTGCTTTCTTGGGTTATGTTCTTCCATGAGGGCAAATATCATTTTGAGGAGCAACAGTTATTACAAATTTATTGTCAGCAGTTCCATATATTGGAACAACCTTAGTAAATTGAATTTGAGGAGGATTTGCTGTTGATAATGCAACATTAACTCGATTTTATTCATTTCATTTTATTATACCATTTGTTGTGTTAGCATTAACAATTGTACATCTTATTTTCTTACATGTCATGGGATCAAATAATCCATTAGGGATTAATTCAAATAATGATAAAATTCCATTCCATCCTTACTTTTCAATTAAAGATGCGTTAGGATTTTTATTAATTTTGATTATTTTTTTCTGTTATATCATACTTGAACCATATAAATTAAGTGATCCTGATAATTTTGTTCCGGCAAATCCTTTGGTTACCCCAAAGCACATCCAACCAGAATGATATTTTTTATTTGCATATGCAATTTTGCGATCCATTCCTAATAAATTAGGAGGTGTAATTGCATTATTTATATCAATTTTTATTTTAACTTTTGTTCCTTTCATAAATAATTCTAAATTTATAGGATTACTGAATTATCCCATTAATCAAATTTTATTTTGATATTTATTCATTATTTTAATTCTATTAACTTGGATTGGATCCTGTCCTGTTGAATATCCATATATTAAAGTCGGAATAATCTTGACAATAATTTATTTTATATATTTTGTTTTAGATCCAGTAATTAAATCTTTCTGAGATAAATTAATCAACTAGTTAATTAGCTTATAAATAAAGCATTTATTTTGAAAGTAAAGAAAAGAAATATATTCTATTAACTTAATAGTTAAGCAATTTTTAATGAACTAAATGATAGACTTAATTATAAAGAAAAAAATTAATAGATTTAAACTTACTGGTAAATATGACTTTCATGCCAAATATATTAACCTATCATAGCGATAACGAGGTAATGTGCCTCGAACCCAAATAAATAAAAATGAAATTAATGTTAATTGAATAGGAAAAATTAAGGAATCAATTTTTCTACCTAAAAATATTAAACAAAATATTATACTTATGAAGATAATTCTAACATATTCAGCTAAAAAAATAAATGCAAATCTTACCCCTCTATATTCAACATTAAATCCAGAAACTAATTCTGATTCTCCTTCGGAAAAATCAAATGGTGACCGATTAGTTTCAGCTATTGCTGATGAAATTCAACAAATTTTCAATGGAAAAAACAAAAATGCCAATCACATAAATTGTTGAAAAAAATAAAATTCAATTAAATTAAAACTCTCAATTATTATAACAGGACATAAAATAATTAATACAAGTCTAACCTCATACGAAATAGTCTGAGCAATTGATCGAATACACCCCAATATAGCGTAATTAGAGTTTGATGATCAGCCTGTAATTATTAAACTATAAACTCCTATTCTTGTACAACAAAAAAAAAATATTATTCCCATATTAAATGAAGTACAATTAATTAAATATGGATAAATAACTCATAGTAATAAAGAATTGAATAAGCCCAATACAGGTCTAATTATATAAATTAAATAATTAGATAATATTGGGATATTTCTTTCCTTCAAAAATAATTTAATAGCGTCTGAAAATGGTTGTAAAATACCAATAATTCCTACCTTATTTGGACCTTTACGAATTTGAATATATCTTAAAACCTTTCGTTCCATTAAAGTTAAAAACGCAACACCAATTAAGATAAATAAGACAGTAATTATAATGGTAATTATAAACATTTTCTACATGTAATATTATTACATAATTAAATTCTAAATTTAATGCACTCTTTGCTAAAATAGAATAAATTAAATTATTCAATATGGTCCTTTCGTACTAATATTAAAAATATATTAGTAGATAGAAACCAACCTGGCTCACGCCGATTTGAACTCAGATCATGTAAGAAATTAAAGGTCGAACAGACCCAGAATATTTAAATTTTGCTCTAAACTCTTTTCTTAATCCAACATCGAGGTCGCAATCTAATTTATCGATATGAACTCTCCAAACTAATAACGCTGTTATCCCTAAGGTAATTTAATCTTTTAATCAAAAAATTGGATCAATTAAACATTAATTTATGAAAAATTTATTTAAAGTTTTATTTATTATAATGTCACCCCAACAAAAAATAAAATAATTTTTCCAGTTATTAATTCTAATTTCTAGTAAAATAAATTTATTTAAAATTCTATAGGGTCTTCTCGTCCCACTTATTTATTTAAGATTTTTTACTTAAATTCTAAATTCAATTTAACTTAATCAAAAAAGAAAATTTTTCATCCATTCATTCATTCAAGCCTTCAATTAAAAGACTAATTATTATGCTACCTTTGCACGGTCAAATTACCGCGGCCATTAAAATATCATTGGGCAGAATAGACCTTTAATATTTTTCTAAAGGACATGTTTTTGGTAAACAGGTGAAAATTATATTTGCCTAATTCTTAAATACAATTTGTTGTATATTTACTAATTTAATCATTTTAATAAAAATATTTTTATTAATTTAATTTTCTTAATATATACCTAAAATATATTAAATGTATTTAAATAGAAAATAAAATTTAACTCACTCATATAAAAAGGCTAATTGTAAGCCTATTTAATTAACTGAAATTTAAAATATTATAGAAATTATATTTAGCTTGTCCTTAATATAATTAAATAAATACAAAATTCTATATTAAAATATAAATTATAATATTTATTTTAAATTAAATTTAATTCTTAAGAAACCAGAAATATTATAGTTCGAAAAAAGTTTCATCACTAAAATTATTTTATTAATATTTATATTATAATAATTAACAAACAATCCTAAGTCACCATAATTCGGGAAAAATAAATTCTTATATATAATTAATTAACCCTGATACAAAAGGTACAAATTATAATTTTACTTTTATATATTTATTATTTATCTTCACAGTTAAATTAAAAGTATTTTTTCCATAAATAGTACTAAAACTAAATAATTATTTTTATTTAAAATAATTTTGATGAATTCATTAATTTAAGTTATTATTCAAATTATATTGATAAATCAATAATTTTTATTAGTGTAAATAATATGCTTTAAGCTATAATTTGAATTCTAGCCACACTTTCCAGTACAGCTACTTTGTTACGACTTATCCCATTTTATAATGGGAGTGACGGGCGATATGTACATAATTTAGAACCTAAATTCAAAAACACATATTTAATGAAATTTACTTTCAAATCCAGTTTCATGATTTTCATTATAGAAAACAATTCATTTTTTACAATAATGTAATCCATTTTTTCTTTAAAATTAACTGCACCTTGACCTGACATTTTATTAATAAAATTAATGAAAATTATTCTGATAAAACATTCTTGACAGAGGTATACAAATTTATTTAAAGTAAGATCTATCGTGGATTATCAATTATAAAACAGATTCCTCTGATTAGATAAATTACCGCCAAATTCTTTGAATTTAAAGATCATAACTATTAGTAATCTAGTTATTTTATTTACACTCTCAATAATAGGGTATCTAATCCTAGTTTTATATAAAAGTTTCTCAGACATAAAATCAAACACATATTTATATTTTATTCCACCAAAATTTAAAAAAATTGAATATCAACACATTTTTTAACTGAAACTAACATAATTAAATTTAGAAAATCGTATAACCGCAACTGCTGGCACGAATTTTGTCCTCTATAAATAAATTTATTACTTCTAAAATTAATAATCAATAATATTTAATACTGCGCTCTGGATAATTATCATTCAGATAATTTTCAACCAATTTAAAGTTATGCATGTAATATAATTATATATTTAATTTGTAAGCTAGAATAAAACTTTAC